TTGAATTGGTTCATCAATAGTCTTCGGGCAGAATCCCTTTTTGACTCTGCACCATTGATTCCACTATTATTAGTGAGCAATAATGGAATAATTCCTTCATCGAGATAGGGGACATAATTCACATGGATATAGTAAGTCTCGCTTGGGCTGCTTTAATGGTAGTTTTTACATTTTCCCTTTCACTTGTAGTATGGGGAAGAAGTGGGCTCTAAACGAAAGATACTACTAATTGAGTTGAGGAATCAAACTCGATCAATTGTTTGATCGGCCGTTCTGCAACGTGGCTTCCACTCTTCAAAAAAAGTATAATATAAAATATAAAAAGGTTTATACATAGAATAGATATCTTCATTTTGAAAGCCCATTGGATTCTAGTAGACTAATGTATTATATCTTTCAATGAAAGAGATATTTCACGGATTCCCATGTTTGTATTTCGAAGGGAAAGGGCTAGAGATGATAGAAAATGGATTCCAACTGCATTCTTCCTAACTTTTCTATTTCAATGAACGGGCTCTTACCAGAATTATAGATGGATACTGAGGAGGACCCGACCCCCCTTTTCCCTCTTTACTGTTCAAAACCAAAAACGAAGCTGTTTTGTTAAGTGTATACACACTTTCTATGAGAAAGAATAGAAAGATAGTGGTGTCTAACGGGATACTATGCATAATAAGATCTTGCCTTAGGGGATTCACATATTTCTTTTTATTGATTGCGGACTTTTTTTTATTATTTTCGATGATTTTCTTTTTTGTTTCGGAATTTCGATTTGATTGACGCATTTCATATCATGGTTGAAGTGTTCAAAATCTGTAAGGTTTACTCTTCGAAATCCAAAGAAGTGCTCATAGAACTCCTGTCAATGGCTCAATCAAGTCTTTCTTCGGAATGCTAAAAAGCTGACTACTTGATTGATTTTATCAATATATGCCCATGTCATTTTTCCTGCATTGATTTGATTCTTTCGATAGATCCCGAAATTCATATTGTAAATAAGAAAAATCTAGAAATTCGAACTATAAGAGTCAGATGCTTATTTCAGATTGCTCGAAACAAATAGATGTCTCAAAGAAATAGAATCGGGTCCTCTATCCATTCCATATATGGAATGAATGGAATTGATATCTAATCTACATATTAGGAAGATCCTGTTGTAGATTGATCTATATTTAGCCTCTATCTTTATTAGAAAGTACAACTTTCTTTATACGCAGTCTAACTTTATAGACTACAATAAAACTTTCACTAATAGATAGTATGGTAAGAAAGAAAGGTTCATCTATTTCTTTCTTACCGTACTATCGGATCTCATAGAATACGGCCAATTCTGGATCATTTCATTTAAGATGCGAAATGAGAATCTTTTTCATTTTATTTCTTTAAGCATTAAGTCATTAATTAATCATTTTGACTGACTGTTTTTACGTAAATGATAAGTAGAAAGGCGGTAGGGACTAGAATGAACAGTGCAGTAGCAATAAATGCAAGAATATTTACTTCCATAATCTCATCGTTTTTTTTACTTCAAAATAACTCGGGATTTAATCCCATAGAGATAATCAATCTTTCGCCTGTCAATTCAATGAATTACCTCTCGATGATCTTGAAATCGGATCAATATCATGAATAACAATATCTGAGCTCTCAAATCAATTCGTCGTCGAGAATTGAATAGTATAACATAGAAAGATCTTTTATCCATACCGAATCCAAAATTTCTTTATTGATCATTCTTTTCTGTTCTTTCGTTATCTATAACCTATCTTAGGTCCTCCTTGTACAATCACGTCTGACCGCCCGTACGTTTCCATTAGTCACAAACGCCCAACAAACAATAGAAGCGAAGTGGAAAAAGAAATGAGTTACGTTCTAAACTCCGTTTTTTAATGATCTAGTTTTCTTGGAAGACAAAGAAGTGTGATAAAGAGGAGTTCGGGGATAAAGGATGAAATATTCCATCAAACTCACTATTTGGGTTTGGGGTTCGTTCTTTTCCTTGCTAGGTTATCTATTTTTCCATATTATAAAGCCAAGCCTTATCCTTTAGTTAGGTCAAGAAAGAACGAACCCCAAACCCAAATACTTGACAGAAGTCTTTCTTTTCACTATAAAAAAATAAAAAGCTAAAAAACAAAAAAGACAAATCAGGTTTCTATTTGAACCCAATCTTCCGTTTTTCGCGTAAAACAGATACTTGACAGAAATTTCCATTATCAATAGAATTAAAATGGAGAAATTGAGAAGGGGTCGAACTTCTTGTGCTTGAATGAAATGCCAAAGATCAGATTTCTATTTGAACCCAATCTTCTGGTTTTCGCGCAAAACAGATACTTGACAGAAATATCCATTTTCAATAGAATAAAAATGGAGAAATTGAGAAGGGGTCGAACTTCTTGTGCTTGAAGGGAGAGATGCATTGATGTACTTATTAGATCCGTCGGGACTGACGGGGCTTGAACCCGCAGCTTCCGCCTTGACAGGGCGGTGCTCTGGCCAA